CCATAAAACTCTACTTGAATTTTGAATTCATTTTTCTTTTTTTTTTTTACCGACAAAATCCGTGCTCAAAATAAAATTCAATTGAGCACGGATTTTTCTAGCCCAAGCGTATCTTGTCTTTACCACGAACCATTTTCCTTGTTTAACAATAATTGCGGTTTTGCCAATATTTGCAGGTTGCTTAATTTTTTTTCTTCCACATAGGGGAAATAGAGTAATCTGTTGGTATACTATATGTATGTGTATTTTAGAGCTTCTTCTAACGACTTATGCATTTTGCTATCATTTTCAATCAGACGACCCATTAATCCAACTAATGGAGGATTATAAATGGATCCTTTTTTTGGATTTTCATTGGAGATTAGGAATAGATGGACTCTCTATAGGACCCATTTTACTAACGGGATTCATCACGACTTTAGCTACTTTAGCGGCTTGGCCGGTTACTCGAGATTCTCGATTATTTCATTTCCTGATGTTAGCAATGTACAGTGGACAAATAGGATTATTTTCTTCTCGAGATCTTTTACTTTTTTTTCTCATGTGGGAGTTAGAATTAGTTCCCGTTTATCTACTTGTATCCATGTGGGGAGGAAAAAAACGTCTGTATTCGGCTACAAAATTTATTTTGTACACGGCAGGGGGTTCCATTTTTCTTTTAATGGGAGTTCTGGGCGTCGGTTTATATAGTTCTACTGAACCAACATTAAATTTTGAAATATTGGCTAATCAGTCCTATCCCGCGGCCTTGGAAATATTATTTTATATTGGATTTTTTCTTGCTTTTGCTGTCAAATTACCAATCATACCCCTACATACATGGTTACCAGATACCCACGGAGAAGCGCATTATAGTACTTGTATGCTTCTAGCTGGAATCTTATTAAAAATGGGAGCGTATGGATTAGTTCGGATCAATATGGAATTATTTCCTCATGCTCATTCTCTATTTTCTCCTTGGTTGATAATAGTGGGCGCAATGCAAATAATCTATGCAGCTTCAACATCTATGGGTCAACGGAATTTAAAAAAAAGAATAGCATATTCCTCTGTATCTCATATGGGTTTTATACTTATAGGAATTGGTTCTATCACGGATATGGGGCTCAACGGAGCCCTTTTACAAATAATCTCTCATGGATTTATCGGTGCTGCACTTTTTTTCTTGGCCGGAACAACTTATGATAGAATACGTCTTTTTTATCTTGATGAAATGGGTGGAATAGCTATCCCAATGCCAAAAATGTTCACGATGTTCAGTAGTTTTTCGATGGCCTCCCTCGCATTACCAGGTATGAGTGGTTTTGTTGCCGAATTAATAGTATTTTTTGGATTAGTTACTAGTCCAAAATTTCTTTTAATGACAAAAATCCTAATTACTTTTGTAATGGCAATTGGAATGATATTAACCCCTATTTATTTATTATCTATGTTACGCCAGATGTTCTATGGATACAAGATATTTAACGGCCCAAACTCTTATTTTTTTGATTCTGGGCCGCGAGAATTATTTCTTTCAATCTCTATTTTTTTACCCGTACTCGGTATTGGTATATACCCAGATTTCGTTCTTTCACTATCAGTTGAAAAGGTTGAAGTTATCCTATCTAATTCTTTTTATAGATCGTTTTTTTATCAATAAAAAAATGAAAAAACGATCTTATCGTTTCCAAAAAGGTTCGTTGTACAATGAAAAAAAGAAGGCTTTTTCTTCTCTTGTGTTAAGTAAAAAAAAAATAAATTTGAACTAGAACTAGCGAAAGTGCCGCCAATCAAAGTCACGGGGCTCTCGCTAGTTCACACAAAGTGATATTCATATGCGTTGTATGCTTTTCTATTCGTAAGTAGTAAGCTTTTTGAATTTAATTAGATGTTAATGTAAATGAACCATAACTATGTAACCCTATTCCTAATAGATTTACTCCAAAATAGCATATCCAAATTATAAGAAACCCAATAAACGCTACAATTGCTGAATTTGTACCCTTCAATTTTATATTTGTTTGAGTATGTAAATAAATTGCAAATATGATCCAAGTAATAAAGGCCCAAGTTTCTTTTGGGTCCCAACTCCAATAGGATCCCCATGCTTCGTTAGCCCATACTGCTCCAGAAAGAATTCCTATCGTTAAAAAGAGAAATCCTAGATTAATAACCCGATAACTCCAATAATCCAATTGTTGAATCAATTGCGACTTATAATAATTTATTGGAGAAAAAAAAGAAGTTTTTTGTAAAACATTTTTTCCTTTTCCTTCATTCATGTATTCGACTTTACCAAGTAAAAATGACTCATTTAAATTTAATAAACGATTATTCGTAGAAAAAAATCTTCTATTTTTTCTAACTGTAATGACTAGAAGTGATACTGATAATAATGATCCACATAAAAGGGCTACATATCCTAATATCATCATACTTACATGCATTATTAACCACTCGGACTGAAGAGCGGGTACTAATATTGTGGATTCGTGTATTTCAGTTAAAAGACCTGAGGTAGCAAATCCCTGGGAAAAAAAAGCACTTGGACTAATTATTGTGTTTAGAAGATTTTTTTCTTTTTTGAAATAGGGAACGATATAAATAAAAGAAAAACTCCACGAAAGGAAGATTAACGATTCATATAAATCACTTAGTGGAAAATGTTTTGAATAAATCCAACGAGAAATTAATAATCCTGTTATACACAAAAAGATCATTATCATGCCCTTTTCGGATGAATCATATAGTTTTACGATTTCATCGACAAAAAAGGTTATCAAATGAATTGTAATTAGAATTGAAACAGTCGAAAAAGAAATATGAGTTAATATATGCTCTAAAGTTGAAAATATCATAAAAAAAGTTCCTTAATTATAAAATCGAAATCGGAAATTGAATTCATTATTATTCATTTCATTATAGGATCTATTTTCTTTTTTTAGGACATGCCATGCCGCCACTCGGACTCGAACCGAGATGCTCTAGCACTGCTTCCTAAGAGCAGCGTGTCTACCAATTTCACCATAGCGGCTTGTCTTGACCCTATAATAGCCTATGAATAAGAAATCGTCTATATTTAAGAATGCAATATTTTGTAGGAAAGATTCAAATTGATGAATACAAATTTCTTCAAATATGTATATGTACTTGAAGGTTCATTGTTTTAGTTTTATTGTGGATTTTAGACTCTTCTCGACTGGAACTCTTGTAAAAGCAGCAAGTTTTACTATGCATTAAGCCCCCCCCCAAAAAAACATTTTTTTAAATTTACCGTTTTTGAGTTATTTGATTTTAATTTAAAAAAGTACAACCCAAAAATCAGTTTTATGAATGAACAAAAAAATATTTTAGATTATTCAAAATTCACACATATTTATCCAGAATATTTTCATTAAGTGTTTTTGCGTGAATTGATGGGGAGAGATATATGGGCTCTATATAAAAATTTATAGAAATTCAAAAGTAAGAAAGTTGTACAAAAAATATTATAGTACAAATAGGTTGATGGGAAAAAAAGACTCCCGTCCTGGAAAGAAAATATACTCAAATTTAAATCGAGTATCTTGTGTTTTTTTTTGTTAAAAAAACTTTGTTTGAATTCGGTCAAAGTAAACAGAAGAATTCCATTTCCCATTGATTAATTCACCAGGAAATGGAATTGGGGGATTTTTTTTTTGAATTTTGAAACGGAAGGGTTCTATTTTTGAGTCAGGTCGATTTATATTGTTCTAAGGTTTTCCGCTTTATTTCTTAATAACTTATTTTTTGATTTTATTTGTTTGTCGCACAAAAAAACTTTTTGAAGTCCCGGTAGAAAGAGATTTCCCTAAAGAAAATGCTTTTAACGCCGCCCAATAGCCTTTCCTTTTCCAAAAATTTTTATGAATACGCTTTTTTGATGCAGAAGTACGTTTTTTTGGAACTGCCATTTAAATAAAATGAAGAGATTACTCATTGGTATAGCTGGATGTGAAAGACATCTATTGTTCAAAAAAATCTGCGCTTTTCTAGATAATTTTTTTCTAAAATTCTAAAAGAATAGACTATGAACGATATGGTAAAATCGCATAAAATTTTTCTAAAAAAAAAAGAAGAATATTTTGAGTAACTTGTCCAAATTTGACTTGAATTTTCAAATTAGAAGGAGACTCATAATTAATCTTTGTCTTTCATATGATTTGACCAATTGGAACTTCTTGATTTGAATATTTGCAATATTTACAAGAAATTCAGAAAGAATAAGTAAATAAAAAAAAATATTTTTATATTTAAGTTAGTGCATATTTTCATTTTTTTATTGACTCCTTTCAAAAGAAGTAAAATCCGATAAATCGGAAACAATTAATTATGAATTTAAATTTTCTTATGCAACAAACATATCAATATGGGTGGATTTTACCTTTCGTTCCACTTCCAGTTCCTATGTTAATAGGAGTGGGCCTTCTTCTTTTTCCGACAGCAACAAAAAATCTTCGTCGTATGTGGGCTTTTCCAAGTATTTTATTGTTAAGTATAGTCATGATTTTTTCAACTAATCTGTCTATTCAGCAAGTAAATAGCAGTTCTATACACCAATATGTATGGTCTTGGACACTCGATAATGATTTTTCTTTAGAATTCGGCTGCTTGATCGATCCACTTACTTCTATTATGTCAATGTTAATCACTACTGTTGGAATCATGGTTCTTATTTATAGTGATAATTATATGGCTCACGATCAAGGATACTTGAGATTTTTTGCTTATATGAGTTTTTTCAGTACTTCCATGTTAGGATTAGTTACTAGTTCAAATTTGATACAATTTTATTTTTTTTGGGAATTGGTTGGAATGTGTTCCTATCTATTAATAGGGTTTTGGTTTACGCGACCTCCTGCGTCAAATGCTTGTCAAAAAGCATTTGTAACTAACCGTGTAGGGGATTTTGGTTTATTATTAGGAATTTTAGGTTTTTATTGGATAACAGGTAGTTTTGAATTTCGGGATTTATTCGAAATACTCAATAACTTGATTTA